ATAATGTTTCTCCTGTCTTCGTTTTTCTTTAATCTTAATGTATTACAAACAACACCCAATCTGTTGGGTGTTGTTTGTAATACATTAACGACGCGATTTATTATCGTTTCTTGCATGTCTCGCGAAAGTCAGAGTCGGTGCAAATTCTCCCAGTTTGTGACCTACCATACGATCTGTTATATAAATAGGTAGATGTTCTTTTCCATTATGAATAGCGATTGTATGGCCAATCATTGTGGGTATAATGGTAGATGCCCGAGACCAAGTGACTATTATTTCTTTCTCTTCCTTCATGTTGAGTTTTTCAATTTTGACCGATAAATGATTAGCTACAAAGGGATTTTTTTTTAGCGAACGTGTCACAGCTGATTACTCCTTTTTTACATTTTTCAGATTGGTTTGGTATTCTATGTCCAATATCTCGATTGAAGCATGGAGGTAAGAATAAAGAAAATAATGAGTAATGGGAAAAAGGGAAAATCCTTTAGCTAGATAAGGGGCGGATGTAGCCAAGTGGATCAAGGCAGTGGATTGTGAATCCACCATGCGCGGGTTCAATTCCCGTCGTTCGCCCATCACATCACATTCTTTCCAATTCCAAAAATTTATTTTTCATATTCCTATTTACGGCGACGAAGAATAAAACGATCACTATATTTTTTCCTTTTCCTACTTCTTCTTCCAAGCGCGGGATAACCCCAAGGAGTTGTGGGCTTTTTTCTACCAATTGGGGCTCTACCCTCACCGCCCCCATGGGGATGGTCTACTGGGTTCATAACTACTCCTCTTACTACAGGACGCTTACCTAGCCAACGCTTAGATCCGGCTCTACCCAAAATCTTTTGGTTCACTCCAACATTACCCACTTGTCCGACTGTTGCTAAGCAGTTTTTGGATATCAAACGTACCTCCCCAGAGGGTAATCTTAATGTGGCCGATTGTCCCTCTTTTGCTATCAGTTTCGCTACAGCACCCGCTGCTCTAGCTAATTGTCCACCCTTTCCACGTGTGATTTCTATGTTATGTATGGCCGTTCCTAAGGGCATATCGGTTGAAGTAGATTCTTCTTTTTTATCAATCAAAACCCCTTCCCAAACTGTACAAGCTTCTTACAAAGCATACGGCTTTCTAGATGTATATGATGATATCTAGACAGATGGATCTTATATGAATCGTATGATGAGGTACCACATGAGTGGATATATAGGAATCCCAATCTGCCGAATCACTCATGTTAGGATTATGATCTTCTACATCCTAGGTCTCCTTGTTCCGTCATCTGGCTTATGTCCTTCATGTAGCATTCAGACCGAATGATTCTATGAGATTACGTCGATACCGCCACATATTTCGGGTAACGGTAACGTAGGAGACATCCCTATTTTTCCCCGGGGGTCTTAATTACCACTGTCTAGCTTTCAATTCGCCTCTGACCATCAAATGAAATGTGAATAAAACGTCCTCCTCTCTTTGATTGGAAACAAGGGGCGCTTCCGGCTCTGTGCATGCTTCAAACCATTTTGTCTTCTCCATATTACCATATCTCTAGAGTCAATAATTTTCGATGAGGAACTACTGAACTCAATCACTCGCTGCCGTGACTCAACAGTTTTCTGTTGAGGTCTATCCCGTCGAGGTACTCCAATTGGATCAGTGATCGATTTCTAGGTTTCGTCGTAAACCTAATTGGCTACTTCCAATTACGTAAATCCATAGTTCAAACCGCACTCAAAGGTAGGGCATTTCCCATTGATATAGGAACTTCTGTACCAGAAACAACGGTATCTCCAATTATAGCCCCTCTGGGATGTAAAATGTATCTCTTCTCACCATCCCCATAGTGTATGAGACAAATGTATGCATTTCGATTAGGGTCGTATTCTATGGTTATGATTCTACCAGATATTTCTTTTTGATTCCGTCGAAAATCGATTTGACGGTATAGACGTTTATGACCTCCCCCTCTATGCCTTGCGGTAATGATTCCTCTGGCATTACGACCTTTACCACAATGATGCCGTCCATGGATCAAATGAGTTCGTGGATTGGATTTCACTTGACTGTCTACGGCTCCATTGCGTGTGCTTGGGATAGAAGTTTTGTATAAATGTATCGCCGTGTTATTAAGTATTTTGCTTTAAGTTCTTTTCTCTATAAGAGGTGGAATAGAATAACCCGGTTGAAGCGTAATGATCATGCGTCTGTAACGTCCCATTCTTCTACCCTTTCGGGGTAGTCGATGACTATTCATAGCTATTACCTTGACACCAAAGAAGAGTTCGACCCAATGCTTTATTTCTGTCCTAGTTGATCCTGATTCGACATTAGAAGTATATTGATTGTTCCCCAATAACCGAATACTCTTTTCTGTAAATACTGCATATTTGATTCCATCCATAAATCCATTTTATTCCCTATGAGTTCCAGTATCGATAAGAATTCTAGTTCTTACTGTTCATATGTTATGTTATGAATATACCATAACATTCGTTATGTATGGATGATGAGATATTGATACAGAGCCAATTCAAATAGACTTATTGAACGTTCCCATTGGCGTGCATCCAGCAGGAATTGAACCTACGAATTTGCCAATTATGAGTTGGGCGCTTTAACCATTCAGCCATGGATGCTTCACAGGGATCATCGTACATCGTGAATAACCAAATTCCAATTGAAATGAAATCTTTAGGAGGAATCAATGAAACGACACCAATTAACATCCTGGATCTTCGAATTGAGAGAGATATGGAGAGAGATCAAGAATTCTCACTATTTCTTAGATTCATGGATCAAATTTGATTCAGTGGGATCTTTCACTCACATTCTTTTCCGCCAAGAACGCTTTATGAAACTCTTTGATCCCCGAATTGTGAGTATCCTACTTTCGCGTGATTCACAGGGTTCCACAAGCAATCGATATTTCACGATCCAAGGTGTAGTACTGCTTGTAGTAGTGGTCCTTATGTCTCGTATTAACAATCGACAGATGGTCGAAAGAAAAAATATCTATTTGATGGGGCTTCTTCCTATCCCTATGAATTCCATTGGGCCCAAAAAGGAGACATTGGAAGAATCTTTTTGGTCTTCCAATATCAATAGGTTGATTGTTTCGCTCCTGTATCTTCCAAAAGGGAAAAATATTTCTGAGAGTTGCTTCATGGATCCGCAAGAGATTACTTGGGTTCTCCCAATAAATAATAAATGTATCATGCGAAGTTCGCGGTGGTGGAGGAACCGGATCGGAAAAAAGAGGGATTTGAGTTGTAAGATATCTAATGAAACCGTAGCAGGAATTGAGATCTCATTCAACGAGAAAGATAGCAAATCTAAATATATGGAGTTTCCTTTTTTATTTTATATGGATGATCCGATCTGCAAGGACCATGATTGGGAATTGTTTGATCGTCTTTCCCCCAGTAAGACGCGAAACATAATCCACTTGGATTCGGGGCAGCTATTCGAAATCTTAGGGAAAGACTTTCTTTGTTATATAATGTCTGCTTTTCGTGAAAAAAGACCAATGGAAGGGAAGGCTTTCTTCAAACAACAAGGAGCTGAGGCAACTATTCAATCAAATGATATCGAGCATGTTTCCCATCTCTTTTCGAGAAACAAGTGGGGCATTTCTGTACGAAATAGTGCTCCATTTCATATGTGGCAATTCCGCCAAGATCTCCGCGTTAGTTGGGGGAAGAATCCGCACGAATCGGTGAGAAATGTATCGAAAGATAATTGGATTTGGTTAGACAGTGTGTGCTTGGGGAGCAAGGATCGGTTTGTTAGCAAGTTACGGAATGTATTGTCAAATATTCCATATGATTCCACAAGTTTCGTTCAAGTAAAGGATTCTAGCCAATGGAAAGGATCTTCTGATCAATGCATGGATCATTTCGATTCCATTAGAAATGAGGATTCAGAATCCTACGCATTGATCGATCAAGCAGAGATTCAGCAACTAAAAGAAAGATCTATTCTTTTGGATCCTTCCCTTATTCAAACTCAAACGGAACGAACAGAGATAGAATCAGATCGATTTCCGAAATGCCTTTTTGGATCTTACTACATGTCCTGGCTATTCACGGAACGTGAGAAGCAGATCAATAATCATCTGCTTACGGAAGAAATCGACGAATCTCTTGGGAATCCCACAAGTACAAGATCAATTTGTTCTTTTTTCTCTGACAGATGGTCAGAACTCCATCTGGGTTCTAATCCTACTGAGAGGTCCACTAGATATCATACATTTTTTAAGAAAAAACAAGATGTTTCTTTTGTTCTTTCCAGTCGATCGGAAAATAAAGAAATGGTTGATATATTCAAGATAATGACGTATTTACAAAAAACCGTCTCAATTCATCCTATTTCATCAGATCCGGGATGTGACATGGTTACGAAGGATGAATCGGATATGGCCAGTTCCAATAAGATTTCATTCTTGAGCAAAAATCCATTTTTCCATTTATTTCATCCATTCCATGACCGGAACAAAGGGGAATACACGTTACACCACGATTTGAAATCAGAAGAGGGATTTCCAGAACTATTCACTCTATCAATAACCGAGCCGGATCTGTTGTATCATAGGGGATTTGCCTTTTCTATTGATTCCTACGGGTTGAATCAAACAAAATTCTGGAATGAGGTATTCCACTCCAGAGATGAGTCGGAGAAGAAATCTTTCTTGGTTCTACCTCCTCTTTTTTATGAAGAGAATGAATCTTTTTCTCGAAGGATCAGAAACAAATGGGTCCGGATCCACTGCGGGAACGATTTTGAAGATCAAAAACGAAAAACAGCAGTATTTGCTAGCAACAACATAATGGGGGCAGCCAATCAATATAGATTGAGATTGATCCAAAATCTGATGCAAATCCAATATCGCACCTATGTATACATAGGAAATGTACCCAATCGATTCTTTTTAATGAATCGGTATTCTGATGCGTATAGATACAAATGTTCCAATGGGAGCAAGAGTGAACATTGGGAAGATTTTGTTTCTGAACAGAAGAAGCGTTTTCAAGTAGTGTTCGATCGATTATGTATTAATCAATATTCAATGAATTGGTTCGAGGCTATCGACAAACAACATTTGTCTAAGTCACTTCGTTTCTTTTTGTCCAAGTCACTTCCCCTTTTCTTTGTGAGTATCGGGGATATCCCCATTCATAGATCCGAGATCCGCATCTATGAATTTCAAGATCCGAATGATCCACTCTGCAATCAGTTGTTAGAATCAGTAGGTGTTCAGGTCGTTCATTTGAATAAATGGAAACCCTTCTTATTCGGCGATCATTATACTTTCCCAATACCGAAATTCTTGATCAATGGGGGAACAATAGTATCATTGTTGTTCAAAAAGATACCAAGGTGGATGATGGATTCATTGCATACTATAAAGAATCGCAGGAAACCCTTGGATTCCTATTTCTCAAGGATATCTCATGATCGAGACAACTGGCTGAATCCCGTGGAACCATTTCATAGAAGTTCCTTGATATCCTCTTTTTATAAAGCAAATCCACTTGGATTCTTGAATGATCCACATCATTTCTGGTTCGATTGTACCAAAAGATTCCCCTTTTATGTGGAAAAGACCCGTATCCATAATGAGGATTTGACGCATGGACAATTCCTCAATATCTTGTTCATTCGCAACAACAAATGTTCTTTGTGCGTCGGTAAAAAAAAGCAGATTTTTTTGGAGATAGAGACTATCTCACCAATCGAGTCACGGGTATCTGACATATTCATAACTAAATATTTTCCACAAAGTGGTGACGAGACATATAGCTTGTACAAATCTTTCCATTCTCCAATTCGATCCGATCCATTCGTTCGTAGCGTTATTTACTCTTACTCGATCGCAGACATTTCTGCAACACCTCTAATAGAGAAAAAAATAGTCCATTTTGAAAGAACTTATTGCCATCCTCTTTCAGATATGAATCTATCTGATTCAGAAGGGAAGAACTTGCATCAGTATCTCAGTTTGAATTCAAACATGGGTTTGACTCACACTCCATGTTCTGAGAAATTACCATCCAGAAAGAGGGAAAAAGGGAGTCTTTGTCTAAATAAATACGTTGAGAAACAACAGATGTATAGAATCTTTCAACGAGATAGTGCTTTTTCCAATCTCTCCAAATGGAATCTGTTCCAAACATATATGCCATGGTTCCTTACTTCGACAGGGTGCAAATATCTCCATTTCACCCTTTTAGATACTTTTTCAGACCCATTGCCGATACTAAGTAGCAGTAAACATTTTGTATCTATTGTTCATGCTATTATGCATGGCTCAGATATATCATGGCTAATTCCTCAGAGGGTTCTTCCACAAGGGACTCTGCTAAGTGTAACTGAGATTTTGAGTAAGTGTTTACTTTTTCTGTCCGAAGAGAGGATTCATCGAAATAATGAGTCACCCGCTCTCTTGCTATGGGCACATCTGAGATCAACACATGCTCGGGAGTTTCTCTATTCAATCCCTTTTCTTCTTCTTTTTGCTGGATATCTCGTTCGTATACATCTTCTCTTCGCTTCCCGAGCCTCTAGTGAGTTACAGACAGAGTTAGAAAAGATCCAATCTTGGATGATTCCATCATACAAGATGGAGTTGCAAAAACTTCTAGATAGGTATCCGACATCTGAACTGAATTCTTTCTGGTTAAAGAATATCTTTCTAGTTGTTCTGGAACAATTAGGGGATTTTCTGGAAAAAATATGGGGTTCTTCTTATGGTGGCAACATACTATTGGGTGGTGATCCCGCTTATGTGGTCAAATCAATACGTTATAATAAGAAATCTTGGAATAGCAATCTCATCGATCTAATAAGTATCATACCAAATCCCATCAATCGAATCGCTTTTTCGATAAATACGAGACATCTAAGCCGTACAAGTAAAGAGATCTATTCCTTGATAAGAAAAAGAAAAAACGTGAACGGTGATTGGATTGATGATAAAATAGAATCTTGGGTCGCGAACAGTGATTCGATTGATGATGAAGAAAGAGAATTCTTGGTTCAGTTCTCCACCTTAACGACAGAAAAAGGGATTGATCCAATTCTATTGAGTCTCACTCATAGTGCTGATTTATCAAAGAATGCCTCTGGTTATCAAATGATTGAACAACCGGGATCCATTTACTTACGATACTTAGTGGACATTCATCAAAAGTATCTAATGAATTATGAGTTTAATAGATCCTGTTTAGCAGAAAGACGGATATTCCTTGCTCATTATCAGACAATCACTTATTCGCAAACCTCGTGTGGGGCTAATCGTTTTCATTTCCCATCTCATGGAAAACCCTTTTCGCTTCGCTTAGACCTATCCCCTTCTAGGGGCATCTTAGTGATAGGTTCGATAGGAACTGGACGATCTTATTTGGTCAAATACCTAGCGAAAAATTCCTATGTTCCTTTTATTACGGTCTTTCCGAACAAGTTCCTGGATGACAAGTCTCAGGGTTATCTTATTGATGATCTCCATATGGATGATCGTAGCAATATCCATATGGATGATCGTAGCGATATCGATATGGATGATCGTAGCGATATCGATATGGATGATCGTAGCGATATCGATATGGATGATAGTGACGATATGGATGATAACCTTGATATGGAGCTGCTAACTATGATGAATGTGCCAACTATTTCTATGACGCCGAAAATAGAAATAGACCAATTTGATATCACCTTTCAATTGGAATTAGCAAAAGCGATGTCTCCTTGCATAATATGGATTCCAAACATTCATAATCTCTATGTGAATGGGAATGAGTCGAATTACTTATCCCTCGGTCTATTAGAGAACTATATCTCCGGGGATTTTGAAAGATGCTCCACTAGAAATATTCTTGTTATTGCTTCGACTCATATTCCAAAAAAGGTGGATCCCGCTCTAATAGCTCCAAATAAATTAAACGCATGCATTAAGATACGAAGGCTTCTTCTTCCACAACAACGAAAGCACTTTTTCATTCTTTCATATACCAGGGGATTTCACTTGGAAAAGGAAATGTTCCATACTAACAGATTCGGGTCCATAACCATGGGTTCCAATGCACGAGATCTTGTAGCACTCATCAATGAGGCCCTATCCATTAGTATCACACAGAAGAAATCCATTATAGAAACGAATACAATTCGATCAGCTCTTCATAGGCAAACTTGGGATTTGCGATCCCAGGTAAGATCGGTTCAGGATCATGGGATACTCTTTTATCAGATAGGAAGGGCCGTTGCACAAAATGTACTTCTAAGTAATTGCCCCATAGATCCTATATCTATCTATATGAAGAAGAAATCATGTCAAGAAGGGGATTCTTATTTGTACAAATGGTACTTTGAACTTGGAACGAGCATGAATAAATTAACGATACTTCTCTATCTTTTGAGTTGTTCTGCCGGATCGGTCGCTCAAGATCTTTGGTCTTCACCCGGACCCAATGAAACCAATTCTTATGGATTTGTTGAGAATGATTCTGATCTAGTTCATGGCCTATTACTATTAGAAGTAGAAGATGCTCTGGGAGGACCCCCACAGAGAGAAAAAGATTGCGGTCAGCTTGATAATAATCGAATGACATTACTTCTTCGGTCCGAACCAAGGAATCCGTTCGATATGATGCAAAACGGATATTGCTCTATCGTTGATCAGAGATTTCGATATGAAAACAAATACGAATCTGGGTTTGAAGAAGGGGAAGGAGCTGTCGACCCGCAACAGATAGAGGAGGATTTATTCAATCACATAATTTGGGCTCCTCGAAGATGTCGCCCTTGTGGCAATTTATTGGATTGTATCGGAATCGAAAGGCCCACTGAATTAGGATTTCCCTATTGGGCTGGGTCATTTCAGGGCAAGCGGATCATTTATCATAAAGAGGATGAGCTTCAAGAGAATGATTCGGAATTTTTGCAGAGTGGAACAATGCAGTACCAGACACTAGATGGATCTTCCAAAGAACAAGGTCGAATAAGCCAATTCATTTGGGACCCTGCGGATCCATTATTTTTTCTATTCAAAGATCAGCCCCTTGTCTCTGTGTTCTCACGTCGAGAATTCTTTGCAGATGAGGAGATGTCAAAAGGGCTTATTACTTCCCAAATGGATCCTCCTACATCTATGTATAAACGCTGGTTCACCAATAATACGCAAGAAAAGCACCTCGAATTGTTGATTCATCGCCAGAGATGTCTTAGAACCAATACCAATAGTTCCTTAGCTAATGGATCTTTCCGTTCTAATACTCTATCCGAGAGCTATCAGTATTTATCAAATCTGTTCCTATCTAACGGAACGCTATTGGATCAAATGACAAAGACATTGTTGAGAAAGAGATGGCTTTTCTCGGATGAAATGAAACATTGGATTCATATTCATGTAACAGGAGAACGATTTCCCATTCCTTAGCCGTAAAGAAAGATTGGCCATGAAAAAAGGAAGGGGGGAACAGGACCGGGTGGTAGAGTCGTGTAAACACTTGTGGATCCCGTATTTTGGCCTTAGTGGAACATGGAACAATATGCTACTGCTGAAACATCGAAGAATGGAAACAATGTATGATATGAACTGCCTAAATTTGTGAACGGCGAACAACCAGAGTGTTAACTGGATCAAACAATTCGCATTAATGAAACCATGTAAATCCACCTGCAAAATATGTATGTCTGATGAAATGGTTCTTGCTATCTGCCTCAATAACGAATTCTTGGTTTAACTGAATAAGTCAAGAAAATATAAAATAGATAGACCTTTCTCTTCGTTTCAGTTCAATGGCCACATGGATAATACACATTCCAGTTGACTGAGCCTAATTCCAATTGTTTTGTTCCGAAGCAAAGATATCCACGTAGGCCAGTTCGCCCTACTCAGATATTCACGACCAAGAAGTACTGGATTCTCTGTCGGATAGGCCCTGAAAGGAGAAGAAAGGATGGAATGGCAACAGACGCCTGTGTATTTTCTAATTCCCCCGACCCCGACCCAATAGTACCCCTTTTTGGAACGTCCGGTGCCAAAGTCACCGAATGGGCCAATCCACAAAATGGACTAGGCAATGTAATGTACTTGATCTGTTGGGTTATGAGTACTGGTGGGTATTTGACCAGAGGTTTCTAGAAATCTACCCTTGTATGATTCCTGTTGAATACTCGGGGGTGGGCGAGGGGCGGACGATTCCCAAACGGGCTATTAGATAGAGAAGATCGCTAAGATTTCGTGATCCGCTGCCGGACCTATTCCAATTCCAACAGCTCAGATTCAGATCGTGGGGATCACCGGAATACTTCGTATCAACAGATAGGATACTCGGTATATCCATAGATCCTAAATCGGTTATGGAATTGCTTATTCAATTAGCATTCTCCATATTATGGATTATTCATGCCTTGAAGAGGACTCGAACCTCCACGCTCTTTAGCACGAGATTTTGAGTCTCGCGTGTCTACCATTTCACCATCAAGGCATCTTGAAAGGAAAGTGAATCGTATTCCATTAATATGATATGATATCCATCTAATGTGATATATGTAATACCTGACAAGGATGGAGTGTTGGGGTCTTTCCATCGATCGGTCACATAGGCCTAAGTCAGACATCAAATTGCTTGGATTTGCATTATTTGGAGGTATATATATCAAAAATATGTACAATCCAACCTAGTTCTTGATTGGAATTCAATAGAAACCAAAAGAATGGAATATGGCACCAAATCACGATAGGACAGATATGTAAAAAGCAGGCCTACCTATTTGGAATCCTAAATGGAATGTAAGGGCGTAGGGATCCATAGGTAAACATAGTATCTATTTGCATACGCTCGAATGACCTCTTCTCCTATCTCATAATAAGAATGTACCCTATTCCGGTCTGGTTCGGTATGGAATGAACTTATAATCTGATGATCGAGTCGATCCCATGATTATAAGTTCATAACCTCGGCCCATTCCCATTTTCTTTTTGGCGGAACGGATCCACTCATTCTTTTATTCCAGTTAGCTAGAGGGATCTTGAACTAAGAAGTAGACCTAAAAGAGGGTATCCTGAGCAATTGCAAGAATTGGGTTCATTGATATTCCTGGTATAGTAGATGCTATCACACATACAGTCATACTCAATTCGATGGAATTGCTTGATCCTAAAGGGGATCTTCTATAATTTCGCACGTAAGGGGTTATTTCTTGGTTTTGTCCAGTCATTAATAACTTGATGATTTTGAGATAATAGTAGATGGAAACAACGCTCGTAAGGAGTCCTATGGAAACCAAGAAATATAGGCCTGCCTGCCATCCGCACCAGAATAGATAGAGTTTTCCGAAAAAACCCGCTAGTGGAGGAAGACC